AATTGCATTGTTGCAATAGTGTAAATAAGCGCAAATTTAGCGTATTATAGGTCCAAAAATAACTACCAGAGGTTTTCCTGTTTCCGGGGGTTTTCAGGAGTCTTAGTGATCTCTCGAGTTTAGGGGGGTAGGGGGGTTTTAACGCGAGGAAACCGGGGACATATTAGATATCATTCGAGTGAACAAGCACTATTTATGCTCTTGATATTAACATATGCAATTCTTATGTAAAGTCTTTTCAACACGCAAACATATTACGTGTTTCATTCGTTAAATGCTCACGCTTGTTAGTTAATACCGTGTGCGCTCTGTTATGTCAGATGAAAGGAAAAAAAAAAAAGGAACCCCTTGCACCCGTGGAGTGAACGCCCGGCATACTGGGTTATCTCGCTTATGTACTCCACCATTAATCTATGTAAGCGTCGATGAAAGTGCGGTGGGTAACGCGGGCTTATGGCCCTGACAGAGGAACCAAATGCCGGGAATAGTGCACTCTGTGAAACCCCCACAAATACTTGTCCCTCACCTTCAATAACCGTTAGCCTTAAGAAATCAACTGTTGGTCGGTTCTTACTACATCGTATACTGCGATATGATGGGTTGTGGAAAAACGTATATCATAACTGGTGGTTTAAATGTGTTCGGTCTTAAATTTCGCCTATCCTTGAATTCAAATAGATGTTACCTACATTACTAATTGCTTTATATATATCTTGGTATATATGATGATATATGAGGGGGTTACTACTATATATGTTGATTATACATATATATGTCCTTGATTACCATTGAAATGGTTAAAATAAATAGATGGTGTATATACATATATGCATTAGGTACATATATGATATAATTACATACGCACAAAGAATAGTTTAGCTTAGAATCCTAGCTTTGGGAGTTAGGGGTGGGAGTTAGAATCTCCTTTCTTTGAGAGGGGGTGGGAGTTAGAATCTCCTTTCTTTGAGCAGGGGGTGAGATTTAAAATCTTCTTTCTAAGCAGTAGGGGGGACTTTAACCTCCGGCATCCGGCTTACAAGACCGGCGCTCTTTACGCTGAGCTACTAGTGCACGATCATCCAAGGGCCTTATTTTCTGCCCATCCGGCTAGCGGGGAGAGGATCAGGAAGAGGGAAAAATATAGGACGGATGCAATCTGGCCGATGATAATGTACGGGTGTTCCACGGGCATGCCCCCGATTCATGTGAGGATGGCGACGTTTGCGATAAGAGTCCAAAACAGGAACTGCGTAACGGGGCGGAAGGTAAGCCCTCGTTGTTTAGAGGTGTGTAGGAGGGGTACAACTATGAGAATGAGGATGGAGGCAAGGAGGGCTAGGACACCCCCCAGCTTATTTGGGATGGAGCGCAGGATTGCGTAGGCAAACAGAAAGTATCACTCGGGCTTGATGTGGGGTGGGGTAACTAGAGGGTTGGCGGGGGTAAAGTTGTCAGGGTCTCCTAAGAGGTTGGGGAAGAATAGTGCTAGGGCTGTTAGGCCAAGGACCAAGGCTGCAAAGCCAAGAAGATCCTTATACGAAAAGTAGGGGTGGAATGAGATTTTGTCAGCATCTGAGTTTAAACCAAGGGGGTTTGTTGAGCCTGTTTGATGTAGAAAGAGAAGGTGCACCATAGTGGCACCTGCGATAACAAATGGGAAGAGGAAATGAAAGGCAAAAAATCGGGTTAGCGTAGCGTTGTCGACTGAGAAGCCCCCTCAGATCCACTGGACAAGAGAATTCCCGATATAGGGTACTGCAGAGAGGAGGTTGGTGATGACGGTTGCCCCCCAAAAGGATATCTGTCCTCAGGGTAAAACGTAGCCCACGAAGGCTGTTATTATTACAAGAAGTAGTAAGACAACGCCAATGTTTCATGTTTCTTTATAGAGATAAGAGCCGTAATACAGCCCGCGGCCGACGTGCATATAGATGCAGATGAAGAAGAAGGAGGCGCCGTTGGCGTGGAGGTTGCGGATGAGCCAGCCGTAGTTGACGTCTCGGCAAATGTGGCCGACAGAAGAGAAGGCAGTTGCGATATCAGAGGTGTAATGTATAGCGAGGAAGAGTCCTGTAAGGATTTGAATAATTAAGCAAAGGCCTAGTAGGGAGCCAAAGTTTCACCACACGGAGATGTTGGAGGGGGCGGGTAGGTCAACTAGTGCGTTATTTGCGATTTTTAGTAAGGGGTGAGTTTTTCGTAGGCTTGCCATTATAGGTTTTTGTAGTTGAATAACAACGGTGGTTTTTCAAGCCATTAGTCCTGGTTAAAACCCGGGCAGGAATTATGACCTACATTATGTCTTTGTTTTTATTGGGGTTAGTATTGGGTTTGGTAGCTGTTGCTTCTAACCCCTCCCCGTATTTTGCGGCTTTAGGGTTAGTAGTTGTAGCGGGCATGGGGTGTGGTGTTTTAGTTGGCCACGGGGGCCCTTTCTTATCCTTAGTTTTATTTTTAATTTATTTAGGGGGGATACTAGTTGTATTTGCATATTCAGCGGCTTTAGCTGCTGAGCCCTTTCCGGAGGGGCTGGGGAGCCGACCTGTTGTAGCATACATAGCCCTGTACATGTTGGGGGTGTGTTTAGCGTCTAGTGCGGTGTGAGGGGGGTGGTATGAGTCGTCGTGAGTGCCGGCTGAGGAGTTTGGGGAATTTTCCACCTTTCGTGGGGATATTGGAGGGGTGGCCCTAATGTACTCGTTGGGGGGAGGGATACTGGTGATCAGCGCCTGGGTGTTGTTGCTTACGTTGTTTGTTGTTTTAGAGCTAACGCGGGGGTTGGCCCGGGGGACTCTTCGGGCGGTCTAATATGTGATTACTAGGAGGGAGAGGGTGAGAGAGAGAAGGAAGAGGGCCAGGTAGGTCTTAATCAGCCCTTGTTGTGTGTTACTGATGGTGGTTACTAGGGGGATATTAGAGGAGGCTGCAGTCTTGGGGCCAATCTTTTCGATTCAGGACTGGTCAAGTATTTGGCTGGCGATTGTTTGTCCTAGGGCGAGGTTAAGTTTTGGGGCGAGTCGGTGGATGATGGGCGGGAAAAACCCGAGCATGTTGGAGAAGTGGTGAAGGGTCAGATTTGGTGTTTTCTGGAACTGTTTGTTTGTTAGGGAGGCTAGCTCTAGGGCGAGAAGGAGGCCCACGATTGTAACCAGAAGGGCGGCTAGCTTGAGTAGCGGGGGCATAGTCATGATGGGGGTTTTTAGTGGGATAATGCTTGAGGTAATTAAGAGACCAGCGACGATGCTTCCTCACGCAAGTCGTTTGATGGGGTTAATGACTGCGGAGTTGTTTTCATTGAGGGGGGAGAGGGAGTTAAACCGGGGGAAGCCCATAGATACAAAAAAGACTACCCGAAGGCTATAGATGGCCGTAAAGGAGGTGGCCAGGAGGGTAAGGACAAGGGCTCAGGCGTTTAGGTGGGACGTGTTTAGGGCTTCAATGATTGCGTCTTTTGAGAAAAAACCTGCGAGAAAGGGGGTGCCGGTGAGTGCAAGGCTCCCGATCGTGAGGCAAGAAGAGGTGAAGGGGGTAAGGTGGTGTATTCCTCCCATTTTGCGGATGTCCTGCTCATCATTTAGGCTGTGGATGACTGAGCCGGAGCAGAGGAACAGTATTGCCTTAAAAAAGGCATGTGTACAAATGTGCAGGAAGGCGAGTTGGGGCTGGTTTAATCCGATTGTTACTATCATTAGGCCCAGTTGGCTTGATGTTGAGAAGGCAACAATTTTCTTAATGTCATTTTGAGTTAAAGCACAGGTGGCTGTAAATAGGGTGGTTAGGGCCCCTAGGCAGAGGCAGGCGGTTAAGGCGGCTTGGTTCCCCTCTAGCAGGGGGCTCATTCGGACTAGTAAAAAGATCCCAGCAACGACCATGGTGCTGGAGTGTAGTAGGGCAGAGACCGGCGTGGGTCCCTCCATAGCCGAGGGCAGCCACGGATGGAGCCCAAATTGGGCGGACTTGCCGGTAGCGGCAAGAATTAGTCCTAATAGAGGGTAAGTGAGGTCGAAGTCTTTAGAGGCTGCAAAGATCTGCTGCATCTCTCAAGAGTTCAGGGTTATTGCCATTCATGCCATGGCAAAAATTAGGCCGATGTCTCCAACTCGGTTGTAGACAACGGCTTGAAGTGCGGCGGTGTTAGCATCGGCTCGGCCGTGCCACCACCCGATGAGAAGAAAGGATATAATGCCAACGCCCTCCCACCCAATAAACAATTGGAATATGTTATTAGCTGTTACTAGGATGACCATGGCGATTAGGAAAACCAGAAGATATTTGAAAAAACGGTTTATGTTGGGGTCTGCGTGTATGTATCATGATGCAAATTCTAGGATTGACCATGTCACATAAAGGGCGACCGGGGTGAAGATGATGGAGTAGTGGTCAAATTTAAGGCTAATGTTAATATCAAAGCAGGTTGTATTTATTCAATTTCAGGAGGTAATAATCGTTTCTGTACCCTCGTTAAAAAACAGGAATAGTGGGAGGAGGCTAACGAAGAAGGCCAGCTTTACTGCCGTTTTAACATGAGAGACCGCCCAGGCCGGGCCCGGCACGTGCGGGGAAAGGGCTGAGAGTACGGGGTAGGCTAATAGTGCAAAAATAATAATTAGGCTGGAGGTTATTATAAGCGAGGTTGGGTGCATAGCTGCCACTTGGATTTGCACCAAGAGTTTTTGGTTCCTAAGACCAGGGGATGGGCTGTTATCCTTTGGAAGCAGTTCAAGTGAGCCCTGGGGTCCAACCAGGGTCGCGGAGATTAGCAGTCTTCGTTGCTGGCGAGCCTCTCTTGGTGGATAAGGGGGCTTTAACCCCTGTCTTTAGAATCACAATCTAATATTTTGTTAAACTATATCTACATGAGGTCCACCCTCAGATTAGTTCAGGCTTCATAACAAGCATAAGTAATGGGAGGAGGTGAAGGGCCAGGAGAAGGTGCTCTCGGGTATGAGAGGGGGCCAGGGCGATAATGTGTGTTGGAAGGGGGCCTCGTTGGGTTATAAGGAATATGCAGAGAGAGTAGCTCGCGGTAATTAGGGTGCCTGCCCCTGTTAATACGAGGGTTCATCAGGATCAGTTAAACATAGAGGTAATAATTATAATTTCTCCCATTAGATTAGGCAGAGGGGGAAGTGCTAGGTTGGCAAGACTTGCGATAAACCACCAGGTTGTTATTAGTGGTAGTACCATTTGCAGCCCTCGGGCCAAGAGTATAGTTCGGCTGTGTGTCCGCTCATAGTTTGTGTTAGCAAGGCAGAAGAGCGCTGAGGATGCGAGGCCGTGGGCAATCATAAGAATTAGGGCCCCGGTGAAGCCTCAGGGGGTTTGAATAAGGATGCCACCTACGACTAGGCCTATGTGGCTTACGGAGGAGTAGGCGATGAGCGATTTCAAGTCTGTTTGACGTAGGCAGATTGAGCCTGTTATAATTACGCCCCAAAGGGCAAAGACGATAAAGGGGTAGCTTAGTTCTTGGGTCAGGGGGTCTAATATAACAATCATTCGTATTATTCCGTAACCCCCTAGTTTTAGAAGGACCGCAGCAAGGATTATTGAGCCTGCAACTGGGGCCTCGACGTGTGCTTTAGGAAGTCAAAGATGTACTCCATACAGGGGCATTTTTACTAAAAATGCAAGAAGGCAGCCCGCTCACCACAGCTTGTCTGCATATGATGTAAGCTGGACGGGGTCCGTGTATTGGAGTGTTAGCAGGGACAGGGTGCCCGCGCTATTTTGAAGTAGAAGGAGGGCAACTAGAAGAGGAAGAGACCCTGCGAGTGTGTAGAAGAGGAAATATACACCTGCGCTCAGCCGCTCGGTTTGGTTGCCTCAGCGGGTGATGATAATTAGTGTAGGGATGAGGGTGGCCTCAAATATGATGTAGAACATAATAATTTCGGTGGCCCCGAAGGCCATAATAAGAAAGACTTGAAGGGATGTTAACAGGGTAATATAGGTGCGTTGGCGGTTAACAGGCTCTAGTGTGGTGTGGCTTTGACTTGCCATAATTATAAGGGGAAGTAGTCAGCAGGTAAGAACGAGGAGGGGGGTGGATAAGGGGTCTGTGGCCATGTAGTTGTTAAGGCCGGATCAGCCAGTTTCGGAGATGTTTGCTAGTCAAGAGAGGCTAAGCAGGGCAATAATAAGACTTTGAGTAAGAGTTGTAGGCCACAGTCATTTGGGCTTTACCGCCCAGGCGGTGGGTACCAGCATAAGGGTGGGGATCAAGATTTTTAGCATTGTAGGAGGTTGAGGCTTTGAAGGTGGTCTGTGCCGTGGGTTCGGGCGGTGGCTACTAGTAGGGCGAGGCCCGCGCTTGCCTCGCAAGCTGAAAATGCTAACAGGAGCATGGGGGCGGCGGAGAGGTTTGTAGACCCTAGTTGTAAAGCCCAGAGGGAGAGGGCGATAAATAAAGAAAGCATTATGCCTTCTAAGCAGAGAAGGGCGGAGAGTAGGTGGGTACGATGGAAGGCCAGGCCTGTTAGTCCTAGTATGAAAGCCGATGAGAAGGCAAAGTGAACGGGGGTCATTAGGTAATTGTGGACTTTAACCACAAGTTTTTGAGCCGAAATCAAAGGTTCTTCTTAAACTAATTGCCTATTCAGCTCATTCTAGGCCACCTTGGAGTCACTCGTAAATCAGGCCTAGGGTGAGGAGGGCTAGGACGGCCGTGGCTCAGAGGAACGTTAATAGGGGGGACGCTAGTTGGTCCCCTCAGGGCAGGGGGAGCAAGAGGGCAATCTCTAGGTCAAACAGTAGAAAGAGGATTGCGACTAGGAAGAATCGTAATGAAAAGGGGAGGCGGGCCGACCCGAGGGGGTCAAACCCGCACTCATAGGGCGAGAGCTTTTCGTGGTCGGGGGTTATTTGGGGAAGCCAGAAGGATACAAGGGCCAAAATGATGGAGAGGGCTGCGGTAATAGTAATAACAGTTGTGATTAGGTTCATTATCTTTCCTTGGACTCTAACCAAGGCCGGGTGATTGGAAGTCACTTATACTAATTTGTACTAGAAAGATTAGGACCCTCATCAGTAGATGGAGATGTATAGGAATAGTCAGACAACGTCTACGAAGTGTCAGTATCAGGCGGCTGCTTCAAATCCGAAGTGATGTTCTGCTGTAAAATGGTAGCGAATTTGGCGGAGTAGACAAACGGCCAGAAATGAAGAGCCAATAATAACGTGTAGTCCGTGGAAGCCGGTGGCCACAAAGAAGGTAGAGCCGTATACGCCGTCAGCAATTGTGAATGGGGCTTCATAGTACTCCATGGCCTGAAGGAAGGTGAAATAGAACCCAAGAAGAATAGTAAGGGTGAGGGATTGGATGGCTTGCTTTCGTGCCCCCTCTATGATGCTGTGGTGGGCCCAGGTGACTGTGACCCCGGAGGCAAGCAGAACCGCTGTATTAAGCAGGGGCACTTCAAAGGGGTCAAGTGCAGTGATGCCTGTGGGTGGTCAGCAGCCCCCTAGTTCCGGGGTGGGGGCCAGACTTGCGTGATAAAAAGCCCAGAAGAACCCAAGGAAGAAGAAAACCTCTGAGGTAATAAAAAGAACCATGCCATAGCGGAGCCCTTTCTGGACGGGGGGCGTGTGGTGCCCCTGGAAGGTCCCCTCCCGTACGATGTCTCGTCACCACTGATATATTGTGAGAAGAAGGAGGGCTGTTCCAAGGGTTATTAGGGTCGTGGACTGGAAGTGGAACCAGGTTGCGAGACCAGATGTTATTAATAGGGCAGCAATGGCCCCTGTTAGAGGCCAGGGGCTGGGGTCAACTATATGGTAGGGGTGTGCTTGATGGGCCATTAAACGTTTTCTTGTAGATAGAGCGTTAGTAGAAGGACAAATACGTAGGCTTGAATTATAGCAACGGCGATCTCTAGGAGGGTTAGAAGGACTAGAACTGCTGATGTGAGAAGGGCCACGGCGGGCATTAGGGGTATGAGGACAAAAGCGGCTGTTGCAATTAGTTGAATAAGCAGGTGGCCAGCAGTTAAATTTGCTGTTAGTCGAACCCCCAGGGCTAGAGGGCGGATGAAAAGGCTAATTGTTTCGATGATAATGAGGACAGGAATTAGGGGGCCGGGGGTACCTTCTGGCAGAAGGTGTCCTAGGGCGTGGGTTGGTTGGTTTCGCATTCCAATAATTACGGTTGCAAGTCATAGGGGTGTTGCAAGGCCGAGGTTGAGGGAGAGTTGGGTGGTGGGCGTAAAAGTATAGGGAAGAAGACCTAGCATGTTTAGGGTAATTAAGAAGATTATTAAGGAGGTTAAAAGTGCAGCTCATTTGTGTCCTCCAAGGTTTAAGGGGAGGAGAAGTTGTTGTGTAAAGCGATTAATAAGCCAGCCTTGGAGGGCGAGGAAGCGGTTATTTAATCACCGGGCTGTGGGTGTGGGGTACAGGATCCAAGGAAGGGTGAGGGCCAGGGCCATTAAAGGCACCCCCAGGTGTGTAGGGCTCATAAATTGGTCAAAGAAGCTTAGTGTCATGGTCAGGTTCAGGGGTCAGTTTTAGGTTTCTCAGTGCTTTGGAGCGTTGGCTCGTTGGGGAAAGTGTGAGCCAGTACTTTGGGGGGAAGGACGGCTAAAAAGACTAGTCACGAGAAGACTAGGATTGCAAATCAAGGCGCGGGGTTGAGTTGAGGCATGTCGCTAGGGGTGGTTGGGAGCCACCAACTCCTTTAGCTTAAAAGGCTAACGCTAGGCCCTGTTTAGCTTCTTAGCGAGGCGTCTTCAAGTATTCGGGAGGATCAGTTTTCAAAGTGTTCTAGGGGGACTGCCTCTACTACAATGGGCATAAAGCTGTGATTAGCCCCACAAATCTCAGAGCACTGGCCGTAGAATACACCTGGCCGAGATGCAATAAAGGCGGTTTGGTTTAGTCGGCCCGGGACTGCGTCTATTTTAACGCCCAGGGCGGGAACTGATCAGGAGTGGAGGACGTCATCAGCGGAGACTAAGACGCGGATGGGGGATTCGACGGGAATTACTATTCGATGGTCCGCCTCTAGGAGGCGGAATTGGCCGGGGGTTAGGTCTTGTGTGGGGATTATGTATGCGTCGAATCCCAGGTCTTCGTAGTCTGTGTATTCGTAGCTTCAGTACCACTGGTGACCCACGGCCTTAATTGTAAGAAGGGGGCTGTTGAGCTCGTCCATCAGGTAGAGAATGCGCAGGGAAGGCAGGGCGATAAGGATAAGAATGATTGCTGGGAGGACGGTTCAGATAATTTCAATTTCTTGGGAGTCTAGAATGTACTTGTTTGTCAGTTTGGTGGAGACTATAGCCACAATAATGTAAAGTACCAAAGTGCTAATTAAGAAAACGATTATTAAGGCGTGGTCGTGAAAGTGAAGAAGTTCTTCTATTACAGGTGAAGCTGCATCTTGAAATCCTAACTGTGAGGGATGGGCCATGGGGGGGAGTGGCAAAACACGCGGGAGTCTAACCCACAACGCTGCCTTGACAAGGCGGTGTAATATACTTTTACTAGTGTCTTATAAAGAAAGTGACAGAGCGGTTATGTGGCTGGCTTGAAACCAGCTCATGGGGGTTCGACTCCTCCCTTTCTCGTTAGTTTGATTGAACTTGAACAAATGCAGGCTCCTCGAAGGTGTGGTAGGGGGGAGGGCAGCCGTGTAGTCACTCTACATTTGTTGTTGTGAGCTCTACTGCTAGAACTTCTCGTTTAGCAGCAAATGCTTCTCAGATAATAAATAGGAATATAATTACTGCTACCAGGGAGATTAGGGACCCGACTGAGGAAACTGTGTTTCATAGGGTATAGGCATCTGGGTAGTCGGAGTATCGCCGAGGCATTCCGGCAAGTCCAAGGAAGTGTTGGGGGAAGAAGGTTAAATTAACACCTGCAAACATTACTCCGAAGTGGATTTTTGTTCAAGTGCTGTGGAGGGTATAGCCTGAAAATAGCGGGAATCAGTGCACGAAGCCGGCAACAATAGCAAAGACAGCCCCCATAGACAGGACGTAGTGGAAGTGGGCGACTACGTAATAAGTGTCATGGAGGACAATATCGAGGGAGGAGTTGGCAAGAATAATTCCTGTTAGGCCGCCCACCGTAAAGAGAAAAATAAAACCCAGTGCCCAGAGAAGGGGGGTCTCTCATTTGATGGAGCCGCCGTGGAGGGTGGCAAGTCAGCTAAAGACTTTTACGCCTGTAGGGATCGCAATAATTATGGTGGCAGATGTGAAGTAGGCGCGTGTGTCTACATCTATCCCCACAGTAAACATATGGTGGGCCCATACGATGAAGCCTAGAAGGCCGATGGCCATTATAGCTCAGACCATGCCTATGTATCCGAAAGGTTCTTTTTTGCCAGAGTAATAGGCAACAATATGTGAGATTATTCCGAAGCCGGGGAGAATAAGAATATATACCTCAGGGTGGCCAAAGAATCAGAACAGGTGTTGATAAAGGATGGGGTCCCCTCCTCCGGCGGGGTCGAAGAAGGTGGTGTTAAGGTTACGATCTGTCAGGAGCATAGTAATTCCAGCTGCAAGGACGGGGAGAGAGAGGAGGAGTAGGACCGCCGTGATGAGCACGGACCAGACGAAGAGGGGTGTCTGGTACTGGGAGATCGCAGGGGGCTTCATGTTAATGATGGTCGTAATAAAATTAATTGCTCCGAGGATTGAAGAGATCCCTGCTAGGTGAAGGGAGAAAATTGTTAAATCAACGGAGGCTCCTGCATGGGCTAAGTTACCAGAGAGAGGGGGGTAAACTGTTCATCCTGTCCCAGCACCCGCTTCTACCCCCGAAGAGGCAAGGAGGAGAAGAAAAGATGGGGGAAGGAGTCAAAAGCTCATGTTGTTTATTCGGGGGAATGCCATGTCTGGGGCCCCAATTATTAAGGGTACGAGCCAGTTTCCAAAACCCCCAATCATAATTGGTATTACTATAAAGAAAATTATTACGAACGCATGCGCTGTAACAAGGACATTGTAAATTTGGTCGTTCCCCAGGAGGGCGCCGGGTTGGCTTAGCTCCGCTCGAATGAGTAGGCTTAGAGCTGTGCCAACTATTCCGGCTCAGGCACCAAATACTAGATAAAGGGTGCCAATGTCTTTGTGATTGGTCGAGAAAAATCAGCGTGTGATGGCCACAGGTAGGATGGCTGAGCATAGGCGGTGGATTGTAGTCCCATAGACAGAGGTTCGATTCCTCTTCCTACCAAGCCCTAAGGTGTTTTTAACATGTAAGATTGCAAATCTTAAGAGGCAGATTAACCCCTGCTAGGGCTTTCCCCCGCCTTCTAAGTGCTGACAAGGCGGGGGGAAGTAGGTTGATGCCCGCTGGTTTGAGCGCTTAGCTGTTAACTAAGAATTTGTAGGATCGAGGCCTGCCAACCTAGAAAGGCTTTAGCTTAATTAAAGTGTCTGTTTTGCATGCAGTAGATGTGGGGTAGTATCCCGCAGGTCTTATCAGGGGCTGGGGGATTTTCACCCTCGCTTAGGGCTTTGAAGGCCCTTGGTCTTGTGCTAGCCTAAGCCTCTTAGATGGTGAGGAGTGCTACTATGGCGGGGGTCAGGGGCAGTAGTAGTAGGGTTGCTGTGGCTGAGATAGCAAGGGGGAGCGTGAGTTGTGAGGGTGGAAAGCGCCAGGGGGTTATGCCGGTGATATTATTGGGGGCCATGGTGAGCGTTATAGCATAGGAGAGGCGCAGGTAAAAGTATAGGCTGAGGAGGGCCGCTAATGCGGCTAGTGTTGCGGTGAGGGCCAGGTCTTGTTTGGCAAGTTCTTGTAAGATAAGTCATTTTGGTATAAATCCGGTGAGTGGGGGGAGGCCCCCCAGGGAGAGGAGGATGAGGGGGGTGAGAGCAGTTAGGGCGGGTGCTTTTGTCCAGGAGGTGCTGAGGGCGTTTAGGGTGGTTGAGTTATTCAGTTTGAATACGAGAAAAGTAGAAAATGTCATTAGGAGGTAGGTAAGTAGTGTCAGGAGGGTTAGGGCGGGGGAGAACTGTATTACGAGGACTATCCAGCCAAGGTGGGCGATGGAAGAGTAGGCAAGGATTTTCCGCAGCTGGGTTTGATTCAGCCCGCCTCAACCTCCCACAAGGGTTGACGTGAGGCCCAGGACGACAAGGAGGGGGGAGTTTAGGGGCTGGATTTGTATAAGCAGGGCAAAGGGTGCCAGTTTTTGTCAAGTGGACAGAATAAGTCCTGTGGTAAGGTCTAGTCCTTGGAGAACTTCGGGCAGTCATGCATGCACTGGGGCCAGGCCCACCTTTAGGGCGAGGGCCAGGGTAATGAGGGTGACTGGAAGGGGATGGGTTATTTGTTGAATGTCTCACTGTCCTGTTATTCAGGCGTTGGTGGTGCTTGCAAAGAGAAGCATTGCGGCCCCGGTGGCCTGTGTTAGGAAATATTTAGTGGTGGCTTCTACTGCCCGTGGGTGGTGATGTTGCGCTATTAGGGGGATAATGGCGAGGGTATTTATTTCAAGGCCCATTCAGGCGAGGAGTCAGTGGGAGCTGGCAAAGGTGATTGTAGTCCCTAGGCCTAAACCAAACAGTAGGGTGGCTAAAATGTACGGGTTCATTAGCAAAGGAGGGATTTTAACCAACATGCCTGGGGTATGGGCCCAAAAGCTTAATTAGCTGACTTTACTAGGAAGTGGTGTAGTGGAAGCACTAAGAGTTTTGATCTCTTTAGGTCGGGTTCGAGCCCCTTCTTTCTAAGGGGCTGGGGGGACTTTAACCCCCATTGTTCACTCTATCAAAGTGGTCCTTTGCTTCAGGCACGGCCCCGTGTTACATCTGCGGGGGTAAGCCAGCAAGGGCCACGGGGAGGGCGAGATGCCATACAACCAGGGCTAGTGTGAGGGGCAGAAAACTCTTTCAGATTAAATGCATGAGTTGGTCGTACCGAAATCGGGGGTAGGAGGCCCGCACCCAGAGGAAGAGGACTGATAGAAGGGCTGCTTTGGTTATTAGGTTAATAGCGGTTAATTCTGGGAGGGAGGGGATGTGCGAGGCGCCTAAAAAGAGCGTGGCGGAGAGTGTATTTATAAGCAGGATGTTGGCGTATTCTGCGAGGAAAAAAAGGGCGAAGGGCCCTCCTGCGTACTCTACGTTAAAGCCTGAGACAAGCTCGGACTCCCCCTCGGTGAGGTCAAAGGGTGCTCGGTTGGTCTCAGCTAGGGTGGAAATGTATCATATGGCTGCCAGGGGTCAGGCCGGAAGAATTAACCAGACACTCTCTTGTGCAACGTTGAAGGTCTGTAGGGTAAAGCCTCCCGTGAAGATAATAATGTTTAGAAGAATAAGGCCGAGGCTCACTTCATATGAGATGGTTTGAGCAACCGCTCGAAGAGCTCCGATGAGGGCATATTTTGAATTGGAGGCCCAGCCCGAACCTAAAATGGAGTATACCGCGAGGCTGGATAAAGCAAGGATGAATAAGACACCGAGGTTTAGGTCCACCACGGGGTAGGGGAGGGGCAGGGGGGCTCAGAGGGCAAGGGCCAAGGTGAGGGCTAGCATGGGGGCTAACAGGAATAAGATAGGGGAGGCAGTAGAGGGGCGAACGGGCTCTTTGATGAATAGTTTAAGGCCATCTGCGATAGGTTGCAAGAGTCCGTAAGGGCCTACGATATTGGGGCCTTTCCGCAGCTGCATGTAGCCTAGTACTTTTCGCTCTAGAAGTGTAAGGAAGGCGACGGCCAGAAGAACGGGCACGATAAAGGTTAGGGGGTTAATAAGGTGGGTCATGACTGTAGTTATCATAGTTGGGGAGAGGATTTGAACCTCTGTCGGAAGGGCTTAGACCTTTTGCAATTACCGGGCTCTGCCACCCTAACAAGCCTTTTTCTTAGGCAGGGCAGTATGCCCTTTTGCCTGCTTTAGTTGTCTTCAGCAGGTAAGGGGGAGGCGTGCTTTAAGCATGGGCCTCTTCTTTTCGGTCCTTTCGTACTAGAAAAAAGCACTGCATAGATAGAAACTGACCTGGATTACTCCGGTCTGAACTCAGATCACGTAGGACTTTAATCGTTGAACAAACGAACCCTTAATAGCGGCTGCACCATTAGGATGTCCTGATCCAACATCGAGGTCGTAAACCCCCTTGTCGATATGGGCTCTAAAAGAGGATTGCGCTGTTATCCCTAGGGTAACTCGGTCCGTTGATCGGCATTGCCGGATCTTGTTGGTCAGAATTTCTGTTTACTAGAGCTGTAGCTCTTAGTTGTAGGAGGGGTGCTCCCATTCCACGTGGGGGTTTTTCAATGCCCCGCGGTCGCCCCAACCAAAGACATTCGGGCAGGTCTCACTTGGTTTAAGCCTTTATTCAGGGTTATTAACATGATCTGCCTTGGTGTCTAAAGCTTCATAGGGTCTTCTCGTCTTATGTTTGTATTCCCGCTTCTGCACGGGAAGATCAACTTCATTGACTGGAAAAAGGAGACAGTTAAGCCCTCGTTATGCCATTCATACAGGTCTTCATTTAAAAGACAAGTGATTGCGCTACCTTCGCACGGTCAAAATACCGCGGCCGTTAAACTAATAGTCACAGGGCAGGCGGGACCTCTTATTTGTTAAGTTTGCAAGAGGCGATGTTTTTGGTAAACAGGCGAGGCTTGTGTGTGTTTGCCGAGTTCCTTCTTTTTCTTTTAGCCTTTCCCTGTGGGCACACCTGTGTGGGTTTAACGGTTGTTTCCTGAATGCTCTTCTTGTTGTTTGATCTATTATTCAGTGCCCTCTTTGTTTGGGGCCGTTAATGGTCGGCGGGATGTCCGTTCCGACATACATGTGTGCAGGGAGAGGGCCAGGGGCCCTCTTATTACTCATATTAGCATAGTCACCCCCATGCATGCATGGGGCGGTTCATTATGTTTAGGGGGATAAGATTTGGTGATCAGAATAAGAAGGGCTTGTGTATATTTGAGCTTTAACGCTTTCTGAGGGGGTGGCTGCTTTTAGGCCCACCCAAATATTTTCCTTTAGGTATTATGATCTTTACCCTCCTGGTAAAGTTGTGTCTTGGTTCAAAGGGGCTGTACCCCCTTTGACTAACTCCCCCGGTTTCTTGAGTACATCGATAGGGGTTAACCTAGGGTGAAAAGAGAAGCCGGGAGGCTGAACTTCTATTCATTTCTTGAACAACCAGCTATAACTAGGTTCGGTAGGTCTGTCACCTCTACTCAAAGCTCTTCCCACTCTTTTGCCACAGAGACGGGTGTGCCCTATTAATAGGCTGTCTTGGAGTAGCTCACCTAGTTTCGGGATATCAAACTAAAGCACGCTTTGCTTGGATTACACTTGCTAAATCATGATGCAAAAGGTACGAGTTCTAGTCTCTGCTTTTTTAGGCTTCACTGGTCTTTTTCATCTCTCTTTCAGCGTTCCCTTGCGGTACTCTCTCTATTGCGCCGGGGGTCCGTTTCTATCTCCTATACTAAGGGGGAAAAATGGTTTGTTTATATGAATACTGGTGTACTTAGGGGTTATTAACAGGGGGTGGTTGAGGTTGTTTGAGTGGGCTAGCTATAAGGCTTCAGGACGATCCGACTTGCACGGATACTTTCTCAGTGTAAGGGAGACGCCCTTCTAGCTTGGCTACGCTCTGATTTTTCCAAGCGCACCTTCCGGTACGCTTACCATGTTACGACTTGCCTCCCCTTTGCGATTATTAGGTTTTAGTTAATTAAGTTGGTGGGCTTGGGGAGAGTGACGGGCGGTGTGTGCGCGCTTTAGGGCCAGTTTCAGCGGAACACGCTACTTTCTGCTTACTGCTAAATCCTCCTTCAGATGAACGTTTCAGTGCATCGTCCGTATTCGCTGCTGCAGCGAATGTAGCCCATTTCTTCCCCTCCCATGCGCTACACCTCGACCTGACGTTCTGGGCTTGGCCAGTTTTGCTTACTATTAGACCTTCACAGGGTAAGCTGACGACGGCGGTATATAGGCGGGTGAAACAAGGAAAGGTGAGGTTGAACGGGGGGTATCGGTTCTAGAACAGGCTCCTCTAGGTGGGTTTAAAGCACCGCCAAGTCCTTTGGGTTTTAAGCTGCTGCTCGTAGTTCCCAGGCGGATAGTGGGTGTGGGGTACTATCAATGTTTAGGGCTAGGCATAGTGGGGTATCTAATCCCAGTTTGTGCCGTAGCTTTCGTGGGCTCAGACATATAAAGCTACCTTCGTGGTTGAGCTTCTTATCTTCGGATGCGTATAACAGCCGTGAGGATGTTCGGCTTTAGTATAAATTCTAGCTTAACCACTCTTTACGCCGGGCTCTTTCAACTTGGGCCTCTCGTATAACCGCGGTGGCTGGCACGAGTTTTACCGGCCCTCTTAGCTTTGACTAAGTCAAGTTTTCACTTATGGCTTAATGTTTATCACTGCTGAGTTCCCTTGAGGGTGTGGCTAAGCAAGGCGTCATGGGCTAACTAGTGGTGTGCCTGATACCTGCTCCTTGTTCCTGGGCGGGGAACTGTAGGGCATTCTCACAGGAGTGCGGATACTTGCATGTGTAAGTTTAGCTAAAGTTGATAGTAAAGTCAGGACCAAGCCTTTGTGCTTGCGGAGCTTTCTAGGGCCCATTTTAACATCTTCAGTGTTATGCTTTACTTAAGCTACGTTAGC